CATGGGTCAGGTTCACTTACTTTTTATTTATTTCTCATTTTTCCGATGGATCTGATTGGAACGACGGAGAAGTAGGAATACTTTGGCGATTCATAATTGGGTATCTAGAATATCTATGTCCCAAGACCAAAACTATGAATAATGAAAGATGAGGAAGAGTATACCTTGTAGTGACGTCCTCCTCATAATCTAATAAGTCCGACTACTTATCATCAACTTATCATCATTCATCATAATGAACAAATGTTTCACTCTATAACTCATTATAATTAGAACTCATTTATGTCAGGCGGTTACCTTTTTTTATCACAAATATCAACAATATATCTATCCTCCACCGAAAAATGAAGACTAAGACTGGCGTTTCGTGCAAAAAAGCCCTTTATCAGATTTGAACCGATGACTTACGCCTTACCATGGCGTTACTCTACCACTGAGTTAAAAGGGCCTATTTTATTGAATTCATGAATTAGCCCAAGCCCACTATGAGTCTACCACATGTATCTATGTATATACTATATGTACATAGATACATGTATGCATATATTAGGGCTCACTCAGGAACAAGAAATTAGATTGACCTAGGAAGTCTAGTGTATTTCCTTATTATTTAATTGAAATTGATAAGTATTAATGCAGTGAATTGTTCCAAGACCGATCCTAATTGCTTTTATTGACCCAGCAGAACGAGATTCACTTGATTGATACATGTACCAATCCGACATAGATCCAAGATATTTCATCGAATCATGTCATGAAGGAACTCGACGCGTACCCTGACCCGAATTCTCATAAAATAAAAGGGAAATCTCTTCGATTGCTTGTCGGTCTCTTACCAGATTGACAGATTCTACATCATTCTTTTTGAATCAATCAAAAAAAAATTCGATTTCGATTGTTCCTGAATTTCGTGACTTAGCATGAGATAGAGATAGGCATATCTCATCTTAACGATGTGCGAATCAATGAGTGAAAATTGGAATCGGGGTTTACCTCTTTTTCTGCCGGACAAAACACCCCCTGAAGGAATCCTATACTTCGTTTATATTGACAATTCCCCCAAACTGCTCATACTATGAGCATAGTATGCTGGCGGTCGGGCAGGTATGCCCCTATCGTCTAGTGGTTCAGGACATCTCTCTTTCAAGGAGGCAGCGGGGATTCGACTTCCCCTGGGGGTAGGAAAGGAAGTTGATCATGGATTCTCAATAAGCCTAGAGTGGATTCTCCCTGGGTCGATGCCCGAGCGGTTAATGGGGACGGACTGTAAATTCGTTGGCGATATGTCTACGCTGGTTCAAATCCAGCTCGACCCAAGAATTCGCCAATCCATTAGGATGATATAACCAATTCGCCCTCAAAAAATGCATGATATGGAGGAATAAAGATTCCATCTTTTGGAATATATCTCTATTTGTTTCCACATGTTCTGATGTTGCTAATGATCTAGAGTCATGATCTATAAGTATAAGGAATAAAGAGTAAGGAGAAAAAAAAAAAAAAGAGTCCCTTTTTTTTTTTGATTGAAAGATTGTTTCTCATTGGCAATAACCACAGGATTAATAGTAATCCGTGTCACTCTAGTACATATCCATTCTAAACGCAGCTATTATAATATAAATTATATTATAAATTAAATTATATTATAAATGGTTCGAATGAAATCATAAGAATATGTGGGCTGTACACCTCATTTCCCTGGTCCCCGGGATTGTAGTTCAATTGGTCAGAGCACCGCCCTGTCAAGGCGGAAGCTGCGGGTTCGAGCCCCGTCAGTCCCGACCTAGGATTAGGATCCGATGAATCAATCAATTCATCTCTCCATTTTCTGTGAAGAGGATCTAATTCCCGGCGGTAGGATCCTTATTTCGTTTCGCATTTCTCATCGGAAAATCAGAAATTGCAATTACTGCAACTAGTACCAATTGATGGTGGAGAGACATATGTAGGTTGGGACAATCAGAGGTATCACCATATTCAGGATTCCAAGAGAGACCATATGGGTCTGGCTTTGATCGATTGTTCCTGATCAATGGAATGTAATTGAGTACCCATATGTTTACCGGGAGCACATACACATACACAATTTACTTAACATAGTTACCCCGACATAGTACTTTTGAGACTTGACCTACCCTTTTTCTGGGTCCGATTCTGTGTAACCTCAATTACTAATTGAATTTTTCATTGGGGAGAATCTATCTCATGCAAATTGCACACTGGATTCTCAATGTATGCGTCCCAATCCAAGGAAGAGGATACTAATTATATAAATAATAAAAGATCAAACAAAGATCCGTTTATCCTGTTCTAGTTCTAAGGAGGGATTTATCCTGTTCTAGTTCTAAGGAGGGAATAGAATGAATAATCTTTTTTTTTCTTCCTATTGCAGCGGTCCCATCAAAAAAAAAGAACAGAATCAATAAAGAAAATAGTGAATTTGTCGGAATATTGGATCTTTTTATACCAGGATCCGTAGTTATCGTACTTCTCTGTTTTCTAAGAAGATTAGATCATCAAAAAAACTTAGCTTAGAACTGAATTCCTTCCTTTTTCCATTTGACTGTTTGGGTCTGTAACTAATGGAACACATCGGTCAGATGATACCTCAGATTATTGGATATGATATAAGGAAGACGTTAGATTATAGAAACGAAAGAGTTGAGAAATTCAATTGGATTCTTGATTGGATCAGGAATCCCATTTTTTTTGGTATGGATAAAAGAATGGATAAAAGATCTTCCTATGTTATACTATTCAATTCTCGACGATGAATTGATTTGATAGAGCAGATATTGTTATTGTTATTCATGATATTGATCCGATTCAGTATCATCAAGATGCAATTAATCCCATTGCATTTACAAATTATGGAGAAAGATTTATTATCTCTATGGGATTAGATCCCTAGTTATTCCGAAGCAAAAAAACAATGATGAGATTATGGAAGTAAATATCCTCGCATTTATTGCTACTGCACTGTTCATTCTAGTTCCTACTGCTTTTTTACTTATCATTTACGTAAAAACAGTCAGTCAAAATGATTAATTTGACTGAAACTTGAGTTATTAGTTTTTATCAATGATTGAAGAAATGAAAGGGATTACAATTCCAAGTCTTAAATGAACTTAAATGAAATGGGCAGACTGGATTGAATTAGCAGTATATGGATCCAATAGATGAGATAGTATGGTGGAAAGAACTATATGAACCTTTCCACCACACTATCTATTGTAGTGTATGAAGATATGGGATTGATATAGATCAATCCATAATTCGCGTATTTATTCCGATCAATCCGAAATAAGCTAACGTCAACTGCTCTAATTCATAGGTTTATGATTCTTTTTAATATGAATCCCGGGATCTATCGAAACAATCAATGGAGGAAGAATAGTAGGGGCATACACAAAAGAAGCCCAATGAATCCTTTTTTTTTTTTCCGAAGAAATAGAAATAATTGAATTGGTTGAGCCGTTAACAGATGATCCAATGATCCAAGGAGTTTTATGGTAACTTATTTGGATTTGGAAAAGGAGTAGAGTCAAATATTTTTTTTTTAACGCTTGAGCCATGACACGAGGTGAGGTGATAAAGCATAAAGAAAATCCCTAGGAGTATAAAAAAACGGTAAGTGCGCGATATGTGGATCACCCGGCGCAAGCAAGATCTTATTATGCTTAGTACCTCTTTTGACAACCACTATGTATATGTCGCCTCCAGCCGAAAGTAGATATTGTATCTACGTAATAGCAGAACAACTCCCTCTTTCAACAGTAAAGAGGGAAAGAAATAAAATAGGGATTACCCCTCATTGTAATATCCATAATTCTGGTAAGAACTGGTTCATCGAAAATGATTGAAATATTTGTTTGATCCAAAGGTTATTATTGAATATTACTAATATTACTACTGGATTTCGGTTAAATTTGGAAATGGAGATATTTTGATTTGAAAACGATTCGTAGAACGATCTATTAAACAATTGATATAAATTGATAGAATTGGATTCCTCAACTTAAACTTACTAATTCATATGAATTAGTAATACCCCTAGAGTCCACTTCTTCCCCATACTACGAGTGAAAGGGAAAATGTAAAGACTACCATTAAAGCCGCCCAAGCAAGACTTACTATATCCATGTGAATCATGTCCCCTATCTCTATGAATATGAAGGAATTATTCCATTATTGATCGCTAATAATAGTGGAATCAATGGTGCAGAGTCAAAATGGGATTCTGACTTAACTTAAGTCTATTGAGGATCCAATCCAATGGATCCACTCTAACAAGTTCCTATATGATTTCTTCTGGTGGAATCGGAAAGCATTAAGTACAAGCAAGATATGCAGTTATCCCATTGGAAGGGGATGCTATTAATAGAAATAGAACATGTAGAAATATTAAGACCCATTCTTTGTTTTGTTGACTTTCATAAGTTCTAAGAATGAAAGTCAAGATAGATAACTATCTATCACATATTCCTACCTCCCATTTGATCTAAGCCTTACTGTCTCTGTTTCTGTGAAACAATTGAAACAATTGAGAGACACGCTATTCTATTCTTGGTGGGGGTTACCAAACAGAATTTTTTTTTTTCGTTTTTTCTATTTTGATTTTTGGATGAATGACCGAGCACTCAGATCCTATCGCGAGTCCGCATACAAAATATCTTCAGCCCTTCCCACAACTCGTAATTGGATTCCCCATCGGCCCATCCAATATAATTCACGACTAAGTCAGTATAAACTAGAGTGGTGAGGTAAGGTAATTAGGAAGGATTTACAGTCCTTTAGCAAGCTTTGGATCCCAAGATTTCCGGTCCCTTACTTTCGTAGTTCTGAATCTCACAAGGGAATATGACTATTGATTTTCTTTTTGAAGAAACAATTTACAGTCCTTCATGGAATCTCCAGATTCTAAAGAGAAAGTATCGATAGTCCTTTCTTTGGTTTGGCTCCGCAATCAAACGAGTTATATCAACAGGATAAGGAAGATA